AATAGTTTGAAATAGAAAGAGAAGGGAACAATTTTCTTTATTTCTATTTCAATTTTCTTTGTTTCTATTTATAAGAACAAAGAGAAACAGATCTTATTCTATACCCGATAAGTACCAATACGCAATGGGAGGATTTTGAGGGAAAAATAATGCATAGATACTTTTTTATAATTCGAAATCATTCGAACAATCGGCTAATCCGATCGATCCCGTTCGTTAGAATTTTTCTTTATTCATTCTGTCTTCCTCTATGAACCTTCCAGTCCTATCTATATAATAATATATATTCTATATATATATATAGAATATAATATATTCTAAGAATATAAGATTCTAAATAGAAAGAAGATTAAAAGATCTAAAAATAGGATATAGAAATAGAATATATAGAAAATAGAAGATATAAAAAGAAATAATATATATATATAGAATATCAAAATAGAAAAGAAAGAGAAGAAATGATGAAGACAATAAAACAAACCATTGTTACGTTTCCATATTAAAGTAAAGTATAGTACTTCATTTTTTTCTTTATCTTAATGCCCATTGGTGTTCCAAAAGTACCTTTTCGGAGTCCTGGAGAGGAAGATGCAGCTTGGGTTGACGTATAGTGCGACTTGTCAGACATATTGGTCATATGGTATTTCCCCGTTATCTCCCCCGATCGAGTATTCTCTGTTTCGCCCAATCCAATAAAGATATATTCAATATTGTATTGATTTAATCATCAATAATTCGGAGCGTGAAGCACAATAATTCCTATTGGGGATCAATATTATCAATTCAAATAATTGATGGTTTACTTGGACTGAGAAAAGAAAGTATCCAGGCTCCGTTCAGAGAATACCAAATTGGAAATGGTAAGAGTAAGAGTAAGTAAAAGTAATATAATGGGAGTGTAAATGTAGTAATATAAATAAGAAATATTAAATAAAGAATATAAAAAGAAAATAGAAATTTAATTAAATTCTTATTAAATTCTGATAATTAAATAGAATATAATAGAACTTACTATAAATAGAACTATAATAGAATCTTATAATAGAATCTATTATGTATAATAGATGATGATTACACGATTATCTCTTTTATCATAGACTCTTCTTAGACTTACTATAGGGATTCTATAAAACTGCCTACCAATGGATTAGTATGATGAATACATCGAATATTTTGGGGAAAGGTATCAAACAGTGGTACTGGAATCATTTGACCTATATGCGCAAATGGAATTCGGGAAAATATTCCCCCGGAGTAGAACAAGAACCTAAAAGAATCGAAAGGGCCCATTCAGGAACAAGAAAATTACATCGTTATTTGAATTTCGATGAAACAATACATCAATGAGAAGTTAGTTCAATAAGTTCATAAAATTCTTTTTTCTTTTTTACATGAGTTTTGCCCTCCTTCCAATTCTAGAATGTAAAATAAGGAAAAAGAAATAGGACTGGAATCGACACATTGATTCTTTTTTTCGCAATTCTTTCGAACCGTATGCATCCAAAGGTGCACGTACGGTTCCTCAGGGATACAATTTTGCCCTAATCAACCGACTTCATCGAGAAAGATTACTTTTTTTAGGCCAAGAGGTTGATAGTGAGATCTCGAATCAACTTGTTGGTCTCATGGTATATCTCAGCATAGAAGATGATACTAGGGATCTTTATTTGTTTATAAATTCTCCAGGCGGATGGGTAATACCAGGAATAGCCATTTATGATACTATGCAATTTGTGTCACCGGATGTACATACAATATGTATGGGATTAGCCGCTTCAATGGGATCTTTCATTCTGGTCGGAGGAGAAATTACCAAACGTCTAGCATTCCCTCACGCTTGGCGCCAATGAGTTTTTTTATTTGAGAAAAAAAAGAATACTATGCCTTCGCTGTATCGAAAATGAATCAAATAAAGAATAAGTAATAATAGCATGGCACTTCGAGTTCGATATGAACAAACCATTATTGTTTTTTTCTAACATGAGATTTTGTATCGAGATAGTAGTATGAAAGAAGAGTTATTCCCAATTTGATTTATGTGTCAAGCAAGAGTCAATTTCAGCGTCACAAACCATTATTCTTCCACACCAGAAGTATCTTTCTTCTTTTTATGTTATGAGAGAAAGAGTCAAAAAAATGGAAAAATCATTTTCTCCTTCTTGGATCGTATCAAAAAGAAACTTTGGGATTGCTAAACAAACCACAGACGAGCTAATTATATAAAGCAACAGAACCATCATAGTATCTTTTTTACTACTACGAAAGGAAGGGTGGTAAATGGATCATTTAACGATTTTGATCGGATAGGTTCTATTTCTTCTTTTTGATAGAATCGATTCTATCGAAAAGAAGAAATTCCATTGCAGAGCCGTATGCAATGTACAAAAGATGCCCGTACGGTTGTTTAATTCTTTTTATTGTTATTTTGATTCCCCCTTACTTTAACCCAATCGTGCGATATATAGATAGAAGAACCGTTCATGATGTTATATCAATATCATCAGGGTTATGATTCACCAACCTGCTAGTTCTTTTTACGAGGCACAAGCAGGGGAATTTATCCTGGAAGCAGAAGAACTATTGAAACTTCGCGAAACTCTCACAAAAGTTTATGTACAAAGAACGGGCAACCCTTTATGGGTTATATCCGAAGATATGGAAAGGGATGTTTTTATGTCAGCAACAGAAGCCCAAGCTCATGGCATCGTTGATCTTGTAGCGGTCGAAAATTAAAATACTGGGGATTCCGTATAAATATACGAATTCCGTTTCAAAATTTGAAATTTCCGTGTGAATAGAAATCATTCATAATCATCAACCATCAGGTTAAGATCGATCTAAGCCAACCCGCTCTATTCTATCTAGAATGAGATTCTATAGACATGCCATGCCAACCATTAAACAACTTATTAGAAACGCAAGACAGCCAATAAGAAATGTCACGAAATCTCCCGCTCTTCGAGGATGTCCTCAGCGTCGAGGAACATGTACTAGGGTGTATGTGCGACTCGTTCAGTTCAGATCATGAGTTTGAAGAAATGCAAAAATCTTTTCCAGTATCAACGACCACTACCGATGAATTAGGATAGATAGAGTGGAAGACGGCTATCTAATTGACTATTATATAAATATATAAAAATTGAAGATCTATCATCTACCTAATTATGTTATGAATTTATGGTTTCTATTGGTGCAAATCCAATCACTCCATTTGAGATGAGAAGGAATTCTCCATTGGTAACAAATAGTTATCCATTAAGCGGAGGAAAAAGGTTATGCTCCTATTCCTATTCTTGAAAAAACGGACTAACAGGGTCAGCGACCTAGCCAACTTTCAGAATTAAATGCCGTCACTGTATGGATAGCTTTTTTGTGAAAAGGACTATTACTTTCTAATTAGAATTGAAAAATGGATAGGTAGAGCCAAAGAGTGTGAACTATACAAGTTCACAATAAAATTCTATGAAATGAAAGAAGAGGCTCCGGTGTATAGAGAGGACCTCACCGTTTCAGAAGTTGCCATAGAAACGAGGGAACCCACTATTCTTTTTTCTTTAGTAGCAGTCGAATTTATTATTTCCAGGCGAGATACTTTGAAGAAAGAAAAAATGAAGAAAGAAAAAATCGTGGTCGGGAAGGTCATAGTCGCAAAAGCCATTGGAATTTATATTTTATATATCGGAAGAATCCGTTTTGTTATTAATCGACCGGAGGAAAAGGATGACTGAAAGAAGAGAAATCAATTAGTTATTCAATACAGTTTCATTTGATTCAATGACCAGAGTTAAACGAGGATATACAGCTCGAAGACGTCGAAAAAAGATTCGTTTATTTGCATCAACCTTTATAGGGGCTCATTCAAGACTTACTCGAACGACTACTCAACAAAGAATGAGAGCTTTGGTTTCCTCTCATCGAGATAGGAGCAGGAAAAAGAGAGATTTTCGTCGTTTGTGGATCACTCGGATAAATGCGGTAATTCGTGAGGATAGAATATTCTATAGTTATAGCCTATTCATCCACAATCTGTACAAGAGACAATTGCTTCTGAATCGTAAAATACTTGCGCAAATAGCCCTATCAAATAAGAATTGTTTTGATATCATTTCAAATAAAATCATCAATCAAAAATCAAATACAAATAAAATAAAGGAATAAAAGAATCTTAATAGAATCTATTATACAGGAAACAAGAATGATTGAAACAGGATTTCCCGGAGAATGGACTCCGGGAAGATAGAATAAAAAGAAATTAAGATTTGAGTAGTAGGAATAAACGAACATCTTTCAAGAAAAAAAGATTTCTTCCCCATTTTTCCTTTTTTAGAATACAAGAATCAAATATGGATTCTCTTTTTTTTCTTTTCGAGGAAAACATTAATATGAGCTTGATTTCCTATTGGAGTTTTGAGGAGTATCTCTATTTATTTTTGGTTCTAGGACCAGTAGTTCTAGGGATCGACTCCACTCTCTCCAATTGTTTCTCATTATTACGAAAAGGTAACGAAGATAAAATACGAGCTTGTTTTATAGCAATAGTAATTAATCGTTGTTGTTTCAAGGTCAACCTATTCGTCCGTCTAGATAAGATTTTTCCTTGTTCACTAAGAAATCGACTAATTAAACTCATGTTTCTATAATCAATTCGATCCCCCGATCCAATTGGGGGTAAACGCCTACGAAAAGATCGCTTGGATTTACGAAAAGGTTGTTTGGATTTATCCATGGTTTGTTTATTCCTTGTTTGTTTATTCCTTATATATAAAAGGATCTAGAAAATAGAATCCTATTTTTTTTTCTTATTCATTTAAGATTCGACCAAAATAGGATTTGGTTTGTATTCTATATGTTAATGTTAAGATGTAAAGTTATTACTCTTCCCGTTACTTGGAAAAATCACACACGCATTCCGTTCCATCTATTTCTTTATTTCCCCATGAATCGTATACTTTTGACAATAGCGACAAAATTTTCTAAATTCTAATCGATTGGGTGTATTGTGTCGATTCTTTTGAGTAATATATCTAGAAATGCCCGGCGATTCTTTATTGACACCCTTTCGAACACAACAGGTACATTCCAAAATCACTATAATTCTGATATCTTTACCCTTGGCCATGAACCTCCTTTTCATTTTGGATCGACTTCACTTTAGAACTCTCTTCATTTTCTTTTTGACCCAAACCAAATAAAAAGAAAATAAAAAAAGAATCTCTATATTAATAATAAAAGTTACTAACTAGAAATAAAATTCGTAAATCTTTTCTTTTTCGAATTCTTAGAATTCGAATGACTTCGAAGTACTATAATAGAAAATAGAATCACTATTAATTACTATAACTATAAAGAAAGAGAGTCATATTCATTAATAGAAGAATAGTAAGAATATCGTAATAATTAATGAATACAATTTTTTCTAACTATGAATTATTCCTATCCTAATCTCAGTATTTTCTTCTTTCTATATTAGAATTTCGTGTAACCGCCCCTAAACGACTGGATCCACATTTCCATTTCTTTTCCCCCAAAATCTATCGTAGATTCACTGTATTTTGACTGAAGTTCGATATACTCTTTCGCTTTCTTTTTTTTTTTAGGATAGGAAAGAAAAAGGGAGCGAATTTGGAGACATGTTACGTAGAATTGTATCTCAAATATTCTTCATTTCTTCACAGATCAATACAAGAATTAAAACAGGATTAAAAAAAAGGGAATGACAAGGCATCCGGAAATAAACGATTAATTTCTATCAATAGACCTGCTAAAGACCCAAACCATAGAGTGGTTAGCACAGGTGCCGTTGAGAGATATGTTTTGATATCTCGCATTGAAAATCCTCCTTCTTCTTTTATTTTTTTTTTTTTCTTATTTATTTGAATTCTTTATTTGTATTGTATATTGTAATACATATATAGTTCTAGTTCGATATTCTAATACATAGATCATAGATAACCCGATCTTTTAGTTCAAGATCATTTGTTTTTGCTTGAAATGAAATTAGAATTAGGAATTACTAACTAAAATGCATATGTACAACGACCCAGCAGATGAAATTTTGCCGCACCCCTAAAAAAGATGACAAGAACATTCTCTACCTATAAGAGCAAAAAAGAAGGATGTGTGGAAAACAAGACATGGATTTTATACAATGACACTGTACAACAATTTTGAAAAGGGATGTAGCGCAGTTTGGTAGCGCGTTTGTTTTGGGTACAAAATGTCACGGGTTCAAATCCTGTCATCCCTACCTATTCTTTCTCCTATGGACAGTTACGAGGGATTCATTGAGTAAGATCGGGAATTTTTGGACATAATCTTTCATTTGTACATACTATATGTACACAAGACTCCTCCGGGGTAAAAAAATACTTTTCTTTACAATCGTATCTACTTTTATAGGATATGATATAAGAAAGCGCTCTTAGTTCAGTTCGGTAGAACGCGGGTCTCCAAAACCCGATGTCGTAGGTTCAAATCCTACAGAGCGTGATTCCGTTTCTTTTATGTCGAATTACAATGAAATAATTTAACAAAACAAAGTAGAATTGCAACTGAAATTTGACCTCCTACAAGGAGGAGGTCAATCAAAAAAAGAGATGTTACTCAATCAAAGGTCCAACTGATCACCACGCCTGTATTGTAAATATGCAGTTACAAATAATCCTGTTAAAGTAATAGGAATTAGACCTAAGACGATTCCAAATAGAAAAACTTCAATCATTTCGATTTGTTTTAGGGAATAAAAAGAGAGGTAAGATCTATCCCTAAATATTAATCTGAATTATCCGTGAATCTCAATGAACAGGAATTGGCAATTGACGCGGGAAGGAACCATAGAATACCTGAAATGAAATATTATGAGAGGCTTTGATTTTTCTTTTTGTAAATTGTTTATTGAATTTCATTCATTTCAAATAAGTCGTATCTTGTTCAAACCAATAAATAGAGCTGGGGTTATAGTTGAAGCAGCCAGTAAAAAACCAAAATAACTAGTTAGAATAGGCATGAAAGAGCTAAATTAGATATGTTCTTTTACTACATATATGAATAAAACATTTACCTAAGTCTCAATCCAGATACGACGGTAAGAAAAACAAATTTCAAGAATTCGTTTAGTTCCAATTGAAAGTTCTTGATTTATCAGTCATTATAGACGGACACTAAAAAAAAAAGAAAGCCTTGACTTTTTCAAAGAATCTCAAAATATTGAATATTTTCATTTTCTTTTATTTCTTTATTTGAATTTGATTTCGGACCAACTCGATTCAAAGAAGAGCAACTTCTATTACCCTTTTAGGTTCTATACCCTTTTAGGTTCTATATTCTTTCCATATTAAAGAATCCCATCTTTGTTTTGTATTGTAGTTCCATAAGGAAAGAACTCTTGGGGGGATCTAATGTAACAACAGTTGCATCACGAATATGGATATGGATTGCTCCAACGATCTCTTTTTTTTTCTTTTCGCAAATATGAAAAAGAATAATAAAAGATATGAAATA